GAATTGCTCCAATCCTATTTTTATTCATAGTTGGGAGTTCTTACGCCATACATAATAGATCAGCGATCCTTGGAAAAAGGGGTACGAAGTATTTTCAAAATTTCTTGATTGCAAGCAGAAAATTTATGTAATGTAAAAAAAAAGAGCAAAGAGATAAAAGCCGGCTATCGGAATCGAACCGATGACCATCGCATTACAAATGCGATGCTCTAACCTCTGAGCTAAGCGGGCTCGCATCAAATAAATTTCACTGTGCTGTGCATAGGATTTTAGTAAACTACAGGAATCTTAGCTATTGCATATTAATTCATAATGATATGATGAAGAGACTCTAATTTTCTTTTTTTATTCTAATCAAATATAGATATAGAATAAATATAGAATAAATAAAAAAATTCTATTATATAACAATTAATAGAATATAAAATATATATAATATAGAGTATATAGTACGTACTTATAGTACGTATAGAGTAGAATAACTCTATTCTAATTAGACAGACAAAAGCGGCCCTAAGGAAAAGATAAGGATAAAATCCAGATTATATAAGACATTCCTCTAGTTTCATTCGGAAAGGCAGGAATTTAAGGTAAAAAAAGAATCGACCGTTTGAGTATTCAAAATATCGAGGTAAAACTGAGAGTAAAAGAGGCATATATGTGTGGTATATATCCATCCATATTGAATTGCGGATCTATCAATGATAGAATCGTTTTGTATTGGATTAAATCCAAACCCGGGTACTACGATATATGAAAGAAAATAGAAAAGAGATAAAAAAAACTAGGAGGAGACAGAGGCACTTTTTTTATTATATAGAAATTATTTCTATTATTTATTTCTATTTAAAGATTAAAGAATTTAATGTAAATGGCTCCAGAATAAATGAACGAAAGGAAAAAGGGGGTGGCATCCCAACGAGATCCCGGTCTCAAAACAAAAAGGGGGGATATGGCGAAATTGGTAGACGCTACGGACTTGATTGGATTGAGCCTTGGTATGGAAACATACTAAGTGATAACTTTCAAATTCAGAGAAACCCTGGAATAAAAAATGGGCAATCCTGAGCCAAATCCTGCTTTCAGAAAACAAAAAAAAGGGGGGATTCAGAAAGCGAAAATAGGGATAGGTGCAGAGACTCAATGGAAGCTGTTCTAACGAATAGAGTTGACTGCGTTGATCGAGGAATCCTTCTATTTGAATTCCCGAAAGGATGAACCAATCCATATACGTACGTACAAATATGTAATAAAATAGGAAAGAAGCAACCCAAATCTTTATTTTTTATGTTATATGCAAAACAAATAGAAGAATTCTTGTGAATCGATTCTAAGTTGAAGTAAGAATCGAATATTCAATATTCATTGATCAAATCAGTTATTCTCTAACCTGGTAGATTTTTTAAAGAACTGACTGGTTGGACGAGAATAAAGATAGAGTCCCATTATACATGTCAATATCAATACCGACAAAAAGGAAATTTATAGTAAGAGGAAAATCCGTCGACTTTTAAAATCGTGAGGGTTCAAGTCCCTCTATCCCCAATAAAAGGTTCGGTCTACTCCCTACCTATTTTTCTAACTTTTTATTTTTAGCGGTTCCACATTAGTTATGTTTCTCAGCCATTCGGCTCTTTCACAAATGGACCGGATTGCAGGAGAAAAGTTTCTCTCTTATCACAAGTCTTTTGATCTAGATATACAATATATAAATCAACATCTATGAGAAAGGAATACCTATTTGAATCATTCACAGTTAACATCAATTTTTTTAGTTAAACTTACAAAGTTTTCTTTTTTGAAGATCCAAGCCAAGACCAATAAATTAAATTACAGGGTTTGTTTTAATGCTATGCTTAGTCAATTTAATTGACTGACATATACCCAACAAGCCTTCGAAATAGTATGGGGATGGTGCATCGGGAAAAGTCGGGATAGCTCAGTTGGTAGAGCAGAGGACTGAAAATCCTCGTGTCACCAGTTCAAATCTGGTTCCTGGCATGTGGCTAATATAATAACGGATACTAGTATATTATCATGGATTCGGTATACATATTCGATTCGTTCCTAGTCTAAATCCTGATACATGCTTAGAATTTGTGTATGATTATTTTTGGTGTCTAGAGATAATATGCCCCAGATTGTTTCGTTAGTTGGGGCGAGTAAGAATAAAGAGCATATCATATATCTAGTTAAATAAATAGATTAGGGTTCGTCTTCTTTTTTGTTTGTTCATGTGGTACCGCCTCTCGTTAAAAAAGAATGTTAATATCTATGATGAAGTTTTTTAGTTGGTTTAAAATGAAAAAGTCTATGGGGTTAGAACCCACCCCGCGGGAATAGACAAGATTCATTTCAGATCAAAGTAAACAAAAAAGTAATCCAATCCTTTCTTTTTTCATTTCATATTTCTTCAGTGACCCTCTCGAGCCCATATAAGCGACGTGCGCGGTACAAAGTTCATGTTGCCGAACTCTTTTTTGTTTGGTTCATTTTTTTT